AAGAAATATTGAAGTTAAAAAATTACCTAATCTTTCGGATTTTTTTTCTGGAGTCTCTAAATTATACGCCCTCCGGGCGAATTAGAATTATAATGATGCTTACTTTTATTTTTACTCTATTTCCTATAAAACCTATGTTAGGTCTTTCTTGCAACATAACCTAAAACAGGATCTTCATTATCTAAAGGAACCTGTAACATACCCTTGGAAAGTGATTCAGTAAGTAAACTTTTGTGAATTTCTTTTTGTTCTTTATATTCTATATCCTTCGATTCTATAATATAGAATAAAAAATAAAGATATATAAAACTATCTTGAAGTATCCGCTAATTTAATGTAGCAGCAATGCTATTCAAAACTCTGACTTGTTCTTTTTTTTACAAAACAAAATCCAAATGGATATAATTCGGATATCAGAAGGATTACCATATGTAACACAAGATTTCTCCGCCGATTCTTTTTAGTCGAGCCTCTTGATCTGTCATTATACCCCGAGAAGTGGAAAGAATTACAATTCCCATCCCGCCTAAAATTCTAGGAATTTGTTGATAGTTAGAATAGATTCGTAGACCAGGTCGACTAATCTGTTTTAATTTTAGACTAGTTCTATATTGTTTTTTTTTAGTTTTTCTATGTCGTCTATGTCGTAAGGTTAAAACCAAGAAATTTTTGTTGCCTTCCTGATGTTTCCTCACATTTTCAATAAAACCTTCTCGTAAAAGGATTTTCAAAAGGTTTTCAGTGATAGTAGTAGATACTATTCGAACGATTCCTTTTCCGCTCATGTCAGCATTTCGTATAGAGGTTATTATATCAGCAATTGTGTCTTTACTCATGATAAACTAAAATTTTTGTTGTTTTTGAGTTTTGATATAATCAACATAGTCTTTTTGCTTTTTTTTTTTTTATGAATTCATTATTTTATTATTAAGGTATATACGTGAAACATAATCTACTAATTAATTTGATTAATCGGTTGAATTCAAATACTATAATCAAATACTATAACTATATAATATTTTCTATCTCATCTTATAATGCTTTTCTAACGCTTTATCTTATAATACTTCAGGTGCTAATGAAACTATTTTCGTGAAATTGACCTGCCTCAATTCCCCCGCAATCGGGCCAAAAATTCGAGTTCCCTTTGGATTTCCTTTTTGATCAATGACAACCGCAGCATTATCATCATATCGTATGATAATGCCGCTGCGGCGTTTGAGTTGTTTACGAGTACGTACAATTACAGCTCTGATCACTTCGGATTTTTCTAGAGGGGAATTGGGTACTGCTTCCTTGATCACAGCAATAATAACGTTGCCAATATGACCGTATCCGCGATTACCAATCCCTACGATTCGAATACACATTAATTTTCGGGCTCCGCTGTTATCTGCTACATTCAAATAGGTCTGAGATTGGATCATATCATTTTTTTAATCTGTTATTTTAATGCAAAAGGAAAAAAAAGAAATATTGTTTGTCCAAAAATAAAAAAATAAACTTACAATTTTTTTTTTCATTCCAAAGTCCCTTTTTTCTTCGGTTCTATATTCCTATTTTGAAATAATGAATTGAGTTCGTATAGGCATTTTGGATGCTGCTATTGAGATAGCTTTTCTGGCCATATTTTCTGCTACTCCGCCCATTTCATAAAGTATTTTACCTGGTTTAACGACAGCTACCCAATATTCGGGAGATCCTTTACCCGAACCCATACGTGTTTCTGTGGATCTTACCGTAACTGGTTTGTCGGGAAATATACGTACCCATATTTTTCCACCGCGGCGTATATTTCGTGTCATTGCCCGACGCCCTGCTTCTATTTGTCTAGACGTAATCCAAGCGGGTTCAAGTGCCTGAAGAGCATATCTACCGAAAGAAATACGATTACCTCGATAAGACATTCCTTTCATTCTCCCTCTATGTTGTTTACGGAATCTGGTTCTTTTGGGGTTATAGTTGATGATTGGTTCACAATTCCATCTCTATTACAGAACTGGACATGAGAGTTTCTTCTCATCCAGCTCCTTGCGAATGAAATAATTAGAAAAATATACATATAGTTGATGAGTAATAGACTGAATCATTATATTCTTTGAGATTTAATCTAATCTATTTATTCGAAATTTGTATCTATTTTTTTATATAGAACTATGTATTCTATGTCAATTCTAGATTGATAGATAATTTGAAATTATAATTTGTAGATAATTATTTTATATAATTTTTATATAATGGACTTTTTTTGTTATAATCTTCTAATGATAATGAATCTATATTTGTATTTATTATGATTATGATATCAGATCACTTAAAATTTATATAAATCCAATAACATAAAAAAACCTTCGCGGGCGAATATTGACTCTTTCAATATTTACTTTATTTGTAGGGCCCAAACCTCTCAAAATAAAAAATAAATGGATTGTTTCTTGGTTCGTTTCGCCATCCTGCCCATTAAAAAATTATTAAGATTTATTTTAATAGAATCTTATGTCTTTACAGGTTCCGTCGTTCCCATCGCTTCTCGGTTAATGGTTAGGTCTTAATTCTACAATGAAGCCTCCAATGCAATTTTTTATTGAGCCAATTTTATCAGTCTTTATTGGCTCGAGGCTCTTAATTTTTTGTTTTATGAGTAGTATTTTAACTATCAATAAAATAGCTATTGGTGCTTTATTACATTAGCTTTTACGAGATGACTCGTAGACCTTACATATTGTAATCATATATCATTAATTTTTTTTTTTCTTTCTCTCACCCTATCATTTATCTGTATAATTTTTTATTTTGCTTTACAATTCATAATAAAATTGCTTTTTCTTTTATTTATGTAATGTAAAAAAGATTTCAATTCCTACAATGCAATGGCCAATATATCATATCTTGACTGCTTTTTTGAATTCAGATAATGTGAAGCGATGAGTTGGTTATTAATTCTATATTTATTCATTCATAGTATGGATCAGTCTATTTTTTTTAGATTGACCTTTAAAAACCAACGGGTCACACACTAAGCATAGCAAGTACATTAAATAATCAATCGAATTTTTTATTTTATTTAACCTTATAGAATTTTATAATTTTTATTTTTTTGATTGGCTAGAAAAAGAATGAAAGAATTTCTCATTTTTTGTTCTATTCAAAGGGTATAATGTAAAGATTAAGTCAAGTAAAGGTTGACTATTCCTCGTCTACAAATACCCAAATTTTTATGCCTAATACCCCATAAATAGTTCGAACCATATAGGAGCAATAATCAATTTTAGCTCGAAGGGTTTGTAAAGGAACCCTACCTGCTCTAATCCATTCGACGCGTGCAATGTCTTTTCCGCCAAGGCGCCCCGCAATTTGTACTTGAATTCCTTTTGTATCGGCGTGCTTGGCTAATTCAATAGCCTTTTTCATTGCTTTGCGAAATGAAACTCGATTCTTTAATTGTTCGGCTATAAATTCTGCAAGAATATTAGGATCCTTGTAAGGATTTTTAATTCTTGTAATATTAATGTTCAGTTTTCGATTTATAGGATTAAGTTCTTTTTGTACAATCATCTTTAATTCTGCGATTCCATTCATCTGCAATTCTTCGATTACCTTCATCTGTAATTCTTCGATTCTTTTAGGGTTCCTTTCTATTAATAATTTTTGGAATCCCAGATATATTCTAACCTGAATCACATCAATTCCTTTTTGAATCTCTATACGTGAAATCCCTGCAACACCAGAAGGAATTTTGATATTCTTTTGTACATAATTTTGTATAGAGTTTCTTATTTTTTTATCTTCTTGTAGACCCTGAGAATAATTTTTTGGTTGTGCAAACCAAAGAGAATGATGATTTTGAGTTGTACCAAGTCGGAAACCGAGTGGATTTATTTTTTGTGCCATAATCCCCCATTACTATAATATATATCATGAAATGTCATATTTGTGGACTTTTTTTTACTTATTCGAAGTTTTAAGCATATCTTATATTCGTCATATAAGGATATATCTTTCAATACAATATTTATATGACAAGTTAGTCTTTTTATCGTATGACTTCCTCCTCTTATTAATAAAGAGCATCCATATTCTCTTTTTCTTGTCTTTCTTCTTTATTCTACTATTCATTTTTCATTTTAATTTAAAAAATGAATCTATAAAAAAAGTAAAAAAACTATTTAGTAAAAAAACCATTACTTTTCCAATTACTTTTAAAAGTAAATAAATAATCAAATTAACGACGAGATTTCTTATCATTTTTTGGATGCCCCATGAAATAAAGAGTAGGTGAAAATTCTCCCAAGTTATGACCCACCATATAATCTGTTATATAAATAGGTATTTTTTCTTTTCCATTATGGATAGCGATAGTATGGCCAATCATTGTAGGTATGATGGTGGATGCCCGGGACCACGTTACTATTATTTGTTTTTCCGCCTTTATGTTAAGTTTCTTTATTTTTCTTAATAAATGATTTGCTACAAAAGGATTTTTTTTTAGCGAACGTGGCACAGTTAATTTCTCCTATTTTTTTTTAGCGAACGTGGCACAGTTAATTTCTCCTATTTTTTTTTTTTTTTTAGAAGAAACAAATTCGATTTTCTCTCCTATTTACTACGTCGACGAAGAATCAAATTATCACTATATTTCTTCCTTTTTCGACTTCTTCTTCCAAGTGCCGGATAACCCCAAGGGGTTGCGGGTTTTTTTCTACCAATTGGGGCCCTCCCCTCACCACCCCCATGGGGATGGTCTACAGGGTTCATAACTACTCCTCTTACTACAGGACGTTTACCTAGCCAACATTTCGATCCGGCTCTACCCAAACTTTTGTGCTTCACCCCGGCATTCCCTACTTGTCCGACTGTTGCTGAGCAGTTTTTGGATATTAAACGAACCTCCCCAGAAGGTAGTTTTAATGTGGCCGATTTCCCCTCTTTTGCAATCAGTTTTGCTACAGCACCCGCAGCTCTAGCTAATTGTCCACCCTTTCCAAGTGTGATTTCTATGTTATGTATGGCCGTGCCTAAGGGCATATCGGTTGAAGTAGATTCTTCTTTTTGATCAATCAAAACCTCTTCCCAAACTGTACAAGCTTCTTCCAAAGCATACGGCTTTCCGGGTGTAGATAATGATATTTATACAGGTGGATCCTCTATATCGTAAAATATCGTCAAATGAAGTAAAGTACTACATGAGTGGATATATAGGAATCCAAATCTGCCCAATCACTCATGTTATGCTCTTCTACATCCTAGGTCTTCCCGTTCCTTCATCTGGCTTATGTTCTTCATGTAGCATTCAGACCGAATGACTCTATGAAATTACGTCGATACTTCCACATATGTCGATACTTCCACATACGTCGATACTTCCACATATTGGGGGTAACGTAGGAGACATCTCTATTTTTCCTCCTGGGAATCCTTAGAATTCCCACTGCTTAGCTTTCAATTCGCCTCTGACCATCAAATGAAATGTGAATACCCCGTCCTCCTCTCTTTGAAACAAGGGGCGCTTCTGGTTCTGTCGGTGCTTGAAACAATTTTGTTTTCTCCATATTACTATATCTCTAGAGTCAATAATTTTATATTTGATATGAGGAACTACTGAACTCAATCACTTGCTGCCGTTACTCTTCAGTTTGCTGTTGAGGTCTATCCTGTAGAGGTACTCAATTTGGATCAGTGATCGATTTCTAGGTTTCGTCGTAAACCTAATTGGTTACTTCCAATTACGTAAATACATAGTTCAAACCGCACTCAAAGGTAGGGCATTTCCCATTTTTATAGGAACTTCTGTACCAGAAATAATGGTATCTCCAATTAGAGTCCCTCTGGGATGTAAAATATATCTCTTCTCACCATCCCCATAGTGTATGAGACAAATGTATGCATTTCGATTAGGGTCGTATTCTATGGTTACGATTCTACCATATATGTCTTTTTCATTCCGTCGAAAATCGATTTGACGGTATAGACGCTTATGACCTCCCCCTCTATGCCTTGCGGTAATGATTCCTCTGGCATTACGGCCTTTACCACAACGATGCTGTCCATAGATCAAATTCTTTCGTGTATTTCGCGTATTGGATTTCACTTGACTGTCTACGGCTCCATTGCGTGTGCTCGGGGTAGAAGTTTTGTATAAATGTCTCGTCATGCTATTAAGTATTTTGATTTAAGTTCTTTTCTTTATAAGAGGTGGAATAGAATAACCCGGTTGAAGCGTAATGATCATGCGCCTGTAATGCATTGTATGTCCCATAATAGGTCTCATTCTTCTACCCTTTCCGGGGAGTCGATGGCTATTCATAGCCATTACCTTGACACCAAAGAAGAGTTCGACCCAATGCTTTATTTCTGTCCTAGTGGATCCTGATTCGACATTAAAAGTATATTGATTTTTCCCCAATAACCGAATACTTTTGTCTGTAAATACTGCATATTGGATTCCATCCATAAATCTATTTTCTTCCCTATGAGCTCTTTTCTCAATAAGAATGCTAGTTCTTACTGTTCATATGTTATGATATGAATATACCACACCAATTCGTTATGTATGTATGATGAGATTCCATTGATACAGAGCCAATTCCAATAGACTTATTGGAGGGTCCCATTGGTGTGCATCCAGTAGGAATTGAACCTACGAATTCGCCAATTATGAGTTGGGTGCTTTAACCATTCAGCCATGGATGCTTAGCGGGGATCCTCATATATCGTAGATAAACAAAGTCGAAATTTGCATAAAGGAAAGTAGATAAACAAAGTCGAAATTAAAATGCAATCTTTAGTTCAGTTTGAATCAATAAAATTTATAGGAGCTAGCATACTATAATAAAGGAAACTAATTTATAGGAGCTATAATTTATAGGAGCTAGCATACTATAATAAAGGAAAGTAGATAAGCGTAAAGGAAAGTAGATAAACAAAGTCGAAATTAAAATGCAATCTTTAGTTCAGTTTGAATGCAATCTTTAGTTCAGTTTGAATGCAATCTTTAGTTCAGTTTGAATGAATAAAATTTATAGGAGCTAGATATTATATGGAAGACAGAGAAAACTTATTTAAAGAGAGAGACAACTTATTTCGATTCTGGATTTTCGAATTTAGAGAGATATTGAGGGAGATCCAGAATTCTCACTATTTAATAGATTCATGGACCAAATTCAATTCAGTGGGATCTTTCATTAAAATTTTTTTCCATCAAGAACGTTTTGGAAAACTCTTGGACTCCCGAATTTGGAGTATCCTACTTTCACGCAATTCACAGGATTTAACGACCAAGGGTGTAGTACTATTCAAGGGTGTAGTACTATTTGTAGTAGTGGTCCTTCTATACCGTATCAACAATCGAAAGATGGTCGAAAGAAAAAATCTCTATTTGACAGGGCTTCTTCCTATACCTATGAATTCCATTGGACCCAGAAATGATACATTGGAAGAATCCTTTGGGTCTTCCAATATCAATAGGTTGATTGTTTCACTCCTTTATCTTCCAAAAGGAAAAAAGATCTCGGAGAGCGGTTTCCTGGATCCGAAAGAGAGTACTTGGGTTCTCCCAATAACTAAAAAGGGTATCATGTCTGAATCTAACTGGGGTTCGCGGTGGTGGAGGAACTGGATCGGAAAAAAGAGGGATTCTAGTTGTAAGATATCTAATGAAACCGTCGCTGGAATTGAGATCTCATTCAAAGAGAAAGATATCAAATATCTGGAATTTATTTTTGTATATTATATGGATGATCCGATCCGCAAGGACCATGATTGGGAATTTTTTGATCGTCTTTCTCCGAGGAAGGGGCGAAACATAATCAACTTGAATTCGGGACAGCTATTCGAAACCTTAGTGAAAGACTGGATTTGTTATCTCATGTTTGCTTTTCGTGAAAAAATACCAGTGGAGGGTTTCTTCAAACAACAAGGAGCTGGGTCAACTATTCAATCAAATGATATTGAGCATGTTTCTCATCTCTTCTCGAGAAAGAAGTGGGCTATTTCTTTGCAAAATTGTGCTCAATTTCATATGTGGCAATTCCGCCAAGATCTCTTCGTTAGTTGGGGGAATTTTCCGCACGAATCGGATTTTTTGAGGAACATATCGAGAAAGAATTGGATTTGGTTAGACAATGTGTGGTTGGTAAACAAGGATCGGGTTTTTAGCAAGGCACGAAATATATCACCAAATCTTCAATATGATTCCACAAGATCTAGTTTCGTTCAAGGAAGGGATTCTAGCCAATTGAAGGGATCTTTTAATCAATCCAGAGATCATTTCGATTCCATTAGTAATGAGGATTCGAAATATCACACATTGATCAATCAAAGAGAGATTCCACAACTAAAAGAAAGATCGATTCTTTGGGATCCTTCCTTTCTTCAAACGGAAGGTGAGAAGGAGATGAAGAATCATCTGCTTCCGGAAGAAATCGAAGAATTTCTTGGGAATCCTACAAGATCCATTCGTTCTTTTTTCTCTGACAGATGGTCAGAACTTCATCTGGGTTCGAATCCTACTGAGAGATCCACTAGAGATCAGAAATTGTTGAAGAAAGAACAAGATTTTTCTTTTGTCCCTTACAGGCGATCGGAAAATAAAGAAATAGTTAATCTATTCAAGACAATTACATATTTACAAAATACCGTCTCAATTCATCCTATTTCATCAGATCGGGGATGTGATATGGTTCTGAAGGATGAACTGGATATGGACAGTTCCAATAAGATTTCTTTCTTGAACAAAAATCCATTTTTTGATTTATTTCATCTATTCCATGATCGGAACGGGGGGGGATATACGTTACACCACGATTTTGAATCAGAAGAGAGATTTCAAGAAATGGCAGATCTATTCACTCTATCAATAACCGAGCCGGATCTGGTGTATCATAAGGGATTTGCCTTTTTTATTGATTCCTACGGATTGGATCAAAAACAATTCTTGAATGAGGTATTCAACTCCAGGGATGAATCGAAAAAGAAATCTTTATTGGTTCTACCTCCTATTTTTTATGAAGAGAATGAATCTTTTTATCGAAGGATCAGAAAAAAATGGGCCCGGATCTCCTGCGGGAATGAAAATGCTACTCTGAATCATAGAACTATAATGAAATATACGATCAACCAACATTTATCGAATTTGAAACAGAGTCAGAAGAAATGGTTTGATCCTCTTATTTTTCTTTCTCGAACCGAGAGATCCATGAATTGGGATCCTAATGCATATAGATACAAATGGTCTAATGGGAGCAAGAATTTCAGGGAACATTTGGAACATTTCATTTCTGAGCAGAAGAGCCTTCTTTTTCAAGTTAAAGTAGTGTTCGATCGATTACGTATACGTATTAATCAATATTCGATTGATTGGTCTGAAGTTATCGACAAAAAAGATTTGTCTAAGGCACTTCCTTTCTTCTTGTCCAAGTTTCTTCGCTTTTTGTCTAAGTCACTTCCTTTTTTCTTTGTAAGTTTCGGGAATATCCCCATTCATGGGTCCGAGATCCATATCTATGGATTGAAAGGTCCGAATGATCAACTCCGCAATCAGCTGTTAGAACCAATAGGTCTTCAAATCGTTCATTTGAAAAAATTGAAACCCTTCTTATTGGATGATCATGATACTTGCCAAAATTCGAAATTGTTGTTCAATAAGATACCAAAGTGGAAGATTAACTCATTCCATACTAGAAATAATCGCAGGAAATCTTTTGATAACACGGATTCCTATTTCTCAATGATATCCCACGATCGAGACAATTGGCTGAATCCCGTGAAACCATTTCATAGAAGTTCATTAATATCTGCTTTTTATAAAGCAAATCGACTTCGATTCTTGAATAATCTACATCACTTCTGCTTCGATTGTAACAAAAGATTCCCCTTTTATGTGGAATATGTGGAAAAGGCCCGTATCAAGAATTCTGATTTTACCTATAGGCAATTCCTCAATATCTTATTCATTCGCAACAAAAGATTTTCTTTGTGCGGCGGTAAAAAAAAACATGCTTTTTTTGGGAGAGATAGTATTTCACCAATCGAGTCACAGGTATCTAACCTATTCATATCTAAAGATTTTCCACAAAGTGGTGACGAAAGGCATAACTTGTACAAATCTTTCCATTTTCCAATTCGATCCGATGATCCATTCGTTAGTAGAGCTATTTATTCGATCGCAGACGTTTTTGGAACACCTCCAATAGAGGGACAAATAGTCAATTTTGAAAGAACTTATTGTCAACCTCTTTCGGATATGAATCTATCTGATTCAGAAGGGAAGAACTTGCATCAGTATCTCAATTTCAATTCAAACATGGGTTTGATTCACACTTCATGTTCTGAGAAAGATTTCTCATCCGAAAAGAGGAAAAAAGCCGAAAAGAGGAAAAAACGGAGTCTTTGTCTAAAGAAATGCGTTGAAAAAGAGCAGATGTATAGAACCTTTCAACGAGATAGTGCTCTTTCAATTCTCTCAAAAAAATGGAATCTATTACAAATATATCTACCAGGGTTCTTTACTTTGACAGGGTACAAATATATAAATTGGATAGTTTTAGATACCTTTTCAGACCTATTATCGATACTAATTAGAAGTCAAAAAAAATGGGTATCCATTTTTCATAATATTATAGGTAGATTATGGCGAATTCTTCAGAAAAAATTGTATCCTCGGAATCTGATAAGTAAGATTTCGAGTAAGTGTTTATATAATCTTCTTCTGTCCGAAGCAATTATTCATCGAAATAATGAGTCACCATTGATATCGACACATCTGAGATCGCCAAATGTTCAAGAGTTACTCTATTCAATCCTTTTCCTTCTTCTTGTTGCAGGATATCTCGTTTATACACATCTTATCGTTTTTTCCCGAGCCTATAGTGAGTTCCAGACAGAGTTCGAAAAGGTCAAATCTTTGATAATTCCATCATACAGAATTGAGTTGCAAAAACTTCTGGATAGGTATCCTCCATCTGAACTGAATTCTTTCGGGTTAAAGGATCTCTTTCTAGTTGCTCTGGAACAATTAGGAGATTTTCTAGAAGAAATACGGGCTTACGGGGTAAAATCAATATGGAAGAAGAAATTTAGGAATAGCAATCTCATCGATCTCATAAGTATCATACCAGCAAATCCCATCAATCGAATCGCTTTTTCAAGAAATACGAGACATCTAAGTCATACAAGTAAAGAGATTTATTCATCGATAAGAAAAAGAAAAAGGTTGAATGATTCTTTTTTTTATGATAAAATAGAATTCTTGATCGGGATCAATGAGTCCATTGATGGGAAAGTAAGAGATTTCTTGGTTCAGCTCCCCACCTTAACCTTAACGAGAGAAAAAGGGATTGATCAAATTCTATTGAGTCTGACTCATAGTGATCATTTATCAAAGAATGACTCTGCTTATCAAATGGTTGAAGAGCCGGGAGAAATTTACTTACGATACTTAGTTGACATTCATAAGACGTATCTAATGAATTATAAGTTCAACACATCCTGTTTAGCAGAAAGACGGATATTCCTTGCTCATTCTCAGACAACCACTTATTCACAAACCTCGTGTGGGGCGAATAGTTTTCATTTCCCATCTCAGGGAAAACCCTTTTCGCTCCGTTTAGACCTATCCCCCTCTAGCGGTGTTTTATTGATAGGTTCTATAGGAGTTGGACGATCCCATTTGGTCAAATACCTAGCAACAAGGTCCTATGTTCCTCTCATTACAATATTTCAGAACAAGAAAATATGGAGCACCATTCCATTTTATGATGATCTTGACGATGAAGAGGAAGATGACGAAGAAGACGAGAATTACGAGTATATTGAGGATGAGATAGAGATTGATGATATTGAGGATAGTGACTATATTGAGGATAGTGACGATTTTGATGTGAGTGACTTTGCTAGGGAGATGCAGTTTACTATAGATGAGTCTATGCGCGATATATCTTATTTGGATCCAGCTATTGTGCTGAGGGAACTAGACCAATTATATTTCCGCGTTTACTTCGAATGTGCAAAAGCAATGTCTCCTTGCATAATATGGATTCCAGACATTCATGATCTGAATAAGGATGAGTTGAATTACTTATCCTGCGGTCTATTAGTGAACTTTCTCTCTAAAAGAGATTCCACTAGAAATATTCTTGTTATTGCTTCGACTCATATTCCCCAAAAAGTGGATCCCGCTCTAATAGGTCCGAATAAATTAAATACATGCATTAAGGTGCGAAGGCTTCTTATTCCCCAACAACGAAAGCTTTTTTTCACTCTTTCATATACTAGGGGATTTCACTTGGAAAAGAAAATGTTCCATACTAATGGATCCTGGTCCATACCCCTGGGTTCCAATGTACGAAGTCTTGTAGCACTTACCAATGAGGCCCTATCGATTAGTATTGCACAGAAGAAATCAATTCTAGACAATAATATGATTAAATTGGCTTTTCATAGACAAACTTGGGATTTGCGAGCCTGGGTAAGACCGGTTCCGGAGCATGGGATCATTTTCTATC